TCCAAAAGATGTTGATCGTAAATAAGAAGACTTTTTACGAAGAAACAGAAATAGATATTCGTATTCATATACATAAAAATTATGTAGGAACCAAAAAAATCTTTTCTTTCTTTTTGAAAAGACGTGAATGGATTTTTTTGAAGTAATTATACTTTTCAAATTATGATATTTGTGGAAAAGAAATCGCAACAAATGCAAAGAAGGAACATCTTTGATCCAGCATTGAAGGATTTGAACCAAGATTTCCAGATGGATGGGATGAGGTATTAGTAGATCTGACACAGAATTTAAATGTGAGAATTTCTCTTCTAAAAAAGGAAATATTGAATGAATAGATCGTAAATTCTGAGATTTTGGTCTTTTTTTTTCTTCAAAGGAAGATACTAATCGCGACGAGAATGGAATTTCTAGAATGACTCCAAAACCTTCTGATAATATTTGAGAAGAAAAATGAAAAGAAAAAAAATTCTTATGCCCCCAAAATCCCTTTAAGTTAGAATAATTCACCGAAGAAAGAAAAGATTTCTGTTGATACATTCGAGTAATTAAACGTTTCACAAGTACTAAACTAGATTTCTTGTCATAACCAAGAATTTCCACAGGTTCGTAAAAAAAAAAACTCTTTAAGCTATGATCATGAGCAAGTGAGTAAATATATTCCTGGAGGAGTAGGGGATATAGGAAGTTTTGTTGACGAAATGTATTTTTTTTCAATCTAAATATCTTTGTAATAATGCCATTTACATACATTTTTACTGGAACCAAAAAAGAGAGGCACTTTTTGTGTTATGAAATGATACATAGTGTAATATGGTCAGAACAGTGCATGTGTATCTTTTTTATTTTATACTAAAATACTATGAAAATTATCTAATTCTAATATCTCTAGTATTTATATATATATATTCTGCACTGTTGATACTGTTACTTTATAGACTCTATTTTTTTTTTTCATTTCTTATTCTGTATAAGAATTTTATAAAAATATATGATTCTTTTACTTTTTACTATAGATTATACTGTGATATAAATCATGTAATGGTAATCTAAGAAGTAAAAGATTCTATAGAAGTAAGAACAAATAAAGAATATATATCCCCCGGAGACAGAGAACCCAATCTGCAGATCTTTTTCCTTTTCCTTTCTATCCAATTAGGGTTTTTTTGTTAATAGAACTAGAATAATTAACAAAAGGAAGGAAAATGGGTAAAAATCTTTTATTTTTGCAACCCAATCACTCTTTTGACTTTGGAAAATTTTTTTGTAATCACTATACTATTTCTTCTACACATCCGTCTCCAATCCATATTCAATAATAATTAGGATTAAAAAAAAAAAAGAATCAAAGGTCCACTCACAATTAAGAAGAAAGCCTTTTCCCACATCAGGCACTAATCTATTTTTAACGTCTAATTAGTAATTTTATCGGGTAATCATTCAAATTAAGAAAGATAAGCTCGTTGCTTTTTTGTCTTACTCAAATTGGAGCCATAAAGCTCTATCCATTTATTCACTAGACCCACCTATAAAATACTTTACTAAATATCATAATTGTTATAAAAAGAACAAATTTGGATGTTCCATAATGAGTATTCAATTTCTTCTTTTTCTATGATTAGATTCTTTTTACGACATGCTTTTTTTTCCATTCATTACCTTTCAGGATCAGTCGCGGTCTTATAAACTCTACCAAGAGTCTAGACGAATTCCTTCATCTAAATGTGTAAAAGATCATAGTCGCACTTAAAAGCCGAGTACTCTACCGTTGAGTTAGCAACCCAAATCAAGAATCATGATGAAGTTTAGATATGATCAAAAAATAAGGTAATTGCACTGCAAAACTGCGTCAAAACCAAAACATGGAACTAGCAACAAATAAAATATCAAGCAGATCAGGTTTAGAAAAAAAGATATTCAAAAGAGAATTAGAAATTAGAAAATTGAAAAACAACCCAATTTTATCTCTTTTTTTATTTTCACTAAGAAAATACGTTTTGTATATTTATCTTTGTCTAAAAAAAGAGTAAATCCAGCAAACCCATCTTTTTTCCTAAAGTGAAGAAAAAACCAATAGGGAGTGGAGATAAAAAGATCTATTTCTCTACTTCTCTACGATAAAATTCTATTTATTCGAGACTCCTTTGTCAATATGAATGGACTTTTTAGAAAACAAATTTGAAGAAATTCTATAGAAATTTGTGTTGGATGAGCACAACATAAAGACGAAATCAGAAATTTTAGCAAAAAAAAAGAAAGGTAAAATACAAAGAAAATAAAATAAAAAGAAAGATTACCCCCCTTTTGGGGGGTTCCACAACAAGAAAAAAAAAAGAATAAAATATGTATTAATATAAAAAAATATGTATTAATAAAAAAAAAAAAAAATAAAAAAAACTTTGAATAAAGAATTACACAAAGATAGGTACTAATTAGACTGCCCTTTTTTATTGATGACTTTTTTTTGTAAAAATCCACTTGAACTTCTTTCTTTAAAGAATTCTGCCTTCCTTAAAATATCATGAACAGTTCCTGTAGGTTGAGCGCCCTTTTCAAGGAAATCTAAAATAGCAGGAACATTTGAATAAGTTTGATTATTTATCGGATCATAAAAACCCACTCTTTGAAGATCTCTTCCTTCTCTTCGGGATCGAACATCAATTGCAACGATTCGATAGATGGCTCATTGGGATAGATGTAGATAAAAGAAGCCCCCCCTAGAAACGTATAGGAGGTTTTCTCCTCATACGGCTCAAGAAAAAATGATTTTCATTTCTAGAATTTCTATCTATATAAATAGAAATTAGAAAGAGAAATATAAGTAGAGCCATAAAGAATTAGACCCTAAATTGAACCTTTTTAATTCTTTACAGAAAAAAGAAATATCATTTGTACTCCTAACTCAAGTTGGATAGTTTTTAAAGAGTTCAAAAGGAAATCCTTAGAATTTTTTGAGCTGTCTTTAACCTCTTTTTTGTCTCCTTTCGAATCTATTTTTTTTTTTACTCATTCTGATCCAATTGTTGAGACAGATGAAAATAGTGTTTCCTTGTTTCGGAATTCATTGTCTTTGCTTTGCGCTTTGTGAAATCATTGGGTTTAGACATTACTTCGATGATCCTTACTCCTTTTCAAAAAGGCAGCAACATACCTTTTGTTTTTTCTATGAAAAAGGGAAAAATCATACGAAAGATTTATTCCTTTGTTATATACTTTTGATCAAAAAAGTTTGAAAATTTCGACAAATTTGACTTTTTTTATTTCAAACTTGTTCAAATTTTACTCTCTCCCTTTCTATTTAGAACTTTCTTTTTCTAAATAGATTTAGATCGATCATATATTTTTTATGAGATATTGACAAAATAGGTCTAACTTATTGATTGTCACTAACCCTAGATTATTCTCTCGATAAATTAATCAATAAATTTTGCTCGAGCTCCATCATATGCTATACCATTAGTTTTTTTATTTACCAAAACAAGACAAATAAAATTAGGTTTTTAGCAGAACAAACTATGTCGAGACAAGAGCATCTTCATTCGTATAGAAAATGGTGGATATAATAATCCACAACCAATCATGTCCTTCAAGTCGCACGTTGCTTTCTACCACATCGTTTTAAACGAAGTTTTACCATAACATCCTCTAATTTTCTTAGAATTTGGAACCGTATGCAATTTATTCAATTATGGAATCATGAATAGCCATTGGTTGAATCGATACATAATAATCCACACTTATCTATTTATGGATAAATAGATTTTTATCCGGAAAGTATTCCGCTTAATGTAACCCCATAAAAATCTATATATTTTTTATAAATTTTTTTTTTTCATTTGAAGCAAACTTATTTACATCTTCAAAAGAAATCTCCATGAATGGCTAAAAATTTTTAGCCACTTTAAGTAAATTTTAAGTAAATACTGTAATAACTATAACGAAATAATATACTAAACTCAATATTTCCTTATTGAATTTCTATTTGAATATCGAATTTTAAGATTGTATTAAGAAAAAAAGAATCTAAATAATAGAAAATCTATAGAGATTTTATGATCAATCTATTTTATTCAGATTTTTTTAATGAAAAAATAGAGGATTCAAAGAATCATTCTTGGAATTCAGATTGAATAACATTTTATCCGAGATTACATAGAAAATTGTTTCATTAAATTGAAAATTTGAATAGAAAAGAATCTTTCGTTTCTGACGGAAACGAATCTGGGACGGAAGGATTCGAACCTCCGAATAATGGGACCAAAACCCATTGCCTTACCGCTTGGCCACGCCCCATTTTTATTTTGTCTAAGAAAGATGAAGCCAAAATATTTGTTCTTCGTCAATAACCATCCAAAATATATATAGGACATGTTGTCGCTAGGATTCAACACAATAGATATAAAATCAAAAAAATGAATTGATCATTACATAGAATTTCATTAAGATATTGTATGAAAGTTGAATTCTTGCATTCTCATTTAATTAGAGAATGTAAGGAAGAATTCTTGATTGGGGAGAAGTCAAAGAAAAGCAGAATTTCTTTTTTTCTGTCTTTTTCATTTTTTCCTAAGAAAAACAACTCAATCCAATCTGGTAATTTATTATCATTTCATTTTAATTTTTTTAAATTTTAAAAACAATAAAAAATGTTTGTTATGTTTAATATATTTAGTTTCATCTGTATCTGTCTTAATTCTACTTTTTATTCGAATAGTTTTTTCTTCGCCAAATTACCCGAGGCTTATGCCTTTTTCAATCCAATCGTAGACATTATGCCGGTTATCCCTTTATTCTTTTTTCTCTTAGCCTTTGTTTGGCAAGCTGCTGTAAGTTTTCGATAAAAAAGAAATCTATATTAAATTCATATTCAAAATTTCTTTGAGAAAAAAAGAGGATATTTTTATTATTTTTTTATAAAAATCCATAAGATCAGAAAAGTCTGACATTAGGAACCCTCAATTCAAAAAGTAAATTTCTGGTATCTTCTATTTTCTTATTTTATATAGAATTTCAATAAAGAGACAATGATTTTTCATCAGCTTATTTATTCTTTTGTTCTGACCTTTCCTTTAGAAGATACCATACAATCATACAATATCTAATTAGATATATAGATATATGGCAAGAAATTTTTGGTAACGAATAAATAGGAATCTTATTCTATTAGAAAGAAATTCGTGAAAATGAATTTCAAAAAACTTCCTTTTTTTCATCTTTAGAGCATCATATTGAAATAATGTATAGTGTGTGTCGTAAAATAGGTGATCTATTTCTTAAAAAAAAAAAAAAAATGACTTTATCTTGGAGATTGTGCAATGCTTACTCTTAAACTCTTCGTCTACACAGTAGTAATATTCTTTGTTTCTCTCTTCATCTTCGGATTCTTATCTAATGATCCCGGGCGTAATCCTGGGCGTGAAGAATAAAAAAGAGATGAGATTCTATTTGTTTTTAGTTTTTCCTTTCTTTTTCATAGGCCAATGTATTAATAAATAGATAAAAAAATTAAAAAAAGAATCAAAAATTCTTTCAATTCTAAAATTTTAATTGATAAGGGGAGTCGGAGAGAGAGGGATTCGAACCCTCGGTACGAAAAATTCATACAACGGATTAGCAATCCGACGCTTTAGTCCACTCAGCCATCTCTCCCCATTCCCAATTGGAAATTTATCATGTGATATGACACGTGAAATCAAGATTAAGAACAATTTTTCTTTTTCTTCTTTTTTGATAATGATTCAAAATGGATTTTTCCAATAGAAAGAATACCTTACTTCTTTTATTTTGTACAAAAGGTTAATTTCCCCGGCCTAGTTAAGTACTGGCCGGGCCAGTACTTCTTTTGTTCCAACAAAATGAATATAGAATATTCTATATTGAAATAGTAAAATTCTATATCTACTCTGAATCTATTATAGTTTTCTAGGAAGAGTATTCTACTCTATAGTAATCTTATAGTACTAATTACTAGTTTTTCCCCGTGCCACGGCGGAACAAAAACATGTTAATGCTGGAATTTTAATGATTTTGATGCTATCCTGACCGCGTCGTCTGATTACTTTATTGGACAAACGGTATATTCATATCTAATAATGAATATGTAGCGGGTATAGTTTAGTGGTAAAAGTGTGATTCGTTCTATTAACAACTTCAATAGTTAAGGGGTCTTTATTTTTTTTTCATATTCCAATCAAAAACTTTATTTCTTAAAAAGATTTAAGACTTTACCCCTCAATAGGATATTTGAGGAAAAAATATACATTCTCACGATTTCTATCCATCCAAATTTTAATAAAAAATTGGATTATGGAGTCGCGAAGCATAATTTTTTTGATTGGTTCAATCAATCGAATGAGTATTAATAAAGGATCTATGGGTCATAGTACAAAACTTTCAATCGTAACTAAATCTTCAATTTTTTTGCTGGCACTGGAAAAGGCAGATTGAAGCCAAATAGCTAGAAAACGATGGTTTTGGTTTACTAGAACCCTCGTCTTATTGTTTCAGCTCGGTAGAAACAAAATTCTTTTCCTTAGGATTCCGCGAGTAGAAATAGGGAACGAAGTAACTAGACTAAAAAAATTTTAGAGAATCTCCCTCTTCTAGAGGGATCATCTAGAAAGCGAGTAGCTTTAGATGCATTCGGAAAAAGCTGACATAGATGTTATGGATCTCCTTTTCTCTCTGGTGGGAATATATTGATCTTCCATAAAGGAGCCGAATGAAACCAAAATATCATGTTCGGTTTTGAATTAGAGATGTTTAAAATGATCAACCAACGTCGACTATAACCCCTAGCCTTCCAAGCTAACGATGCGGGTTCGATTCCCGCTACCCGCTATATATTCCTTAACTTAATTTGATGTACAATATACAGTGCATTATCCATTTTAATATGCATCTTTTTTTCTTGTATTCCCAAAATTCGTCTAATCTTTTTTCTTTTTCTAAAAATGCAAAAATAGGAATGAAAGGCGTCCATTGTCTAATGGATAGGACAGAGGTCTTCTAAACCTTTGGTATAGGTTCAAATCCTATTGGACGCAATTTATTTCCATCTATCTATTCTAGATAGAGAATAGAAAAAAGAACTCTATTTTAAAAAGAATAAAGGACCTTTTTTGAGTGATTCAAATCAGAAATTTTTCTAAAGGATTTCTTTTGTACTAAGAATGAAGATAAGAATAGAATAAGAACGATCCATTTAACTTTATGTTTGTTCTTGAAGTAGAAAGAGTTCGATCTGTTCCTGAATAGCTTCTCTCAAAAGGATTTCAGCTTCTTCGGTAAATATCTTAGTAGAAGATAGAATTTCTTGGAATTTTGGTTTCTTCTTTTTTAAGTAGGTACGTAACCCAACAAGAAATCTCTTTACCTGTCCAATTTCTAGCGCATCAAGATATCCATTCGTTCCGGTATAAATAGTGGCTATCTGGTCTTCCACCGCGAGAGGGTCTGATTGGGATTGTTTAAGTAACTCACGTAATCGTTGACCTCTTGCCA